CACTAAGTTACATGTTGTTATTTGTAGCAAACAAGTAGTTAGCTTAGATGAATAAGTCCATTTATTTAGTTCTACATTCCTTGGACTTATTCTATATACTCACTTAGATATATAGATACTTATATCTCTACTAAGAATTTTCAAATTGAATTAATTAATAATAACTACGAATTCATAATAATTACAATTCTTAATTATAATTAGTATAAATATAAAAAATGATATTTTAAAAAACTAATAAAAAACTAATACTAATAACAGGTACAAATAGTAAATCGAGGTACCCATTTTATGACAACTTTCAACTTTCCCTCTATTTTTGTGCCTTTAGTAGGCCTAGTATTTCCGGCAATTGCAATGGCTTCTTTATTTCTTCATGTTCAAAAAAACAAGATTGTTTAGATCTAAGGAGACCCAATCCAATCTTATCCGTTTTTTTTTTGAAACTTACACTTGTAGCATAACACAGATATTTAGTTCGGGAAATGTGGTATAACATGTGATTTCCGCCGAACAGAAAGGAAAAAGCTCTTATGCCTGGAGAAAATGATCTATGGGTAAATGAATTCTAGCTAGTTTCAAATAGATCAGGATCGTCAGATGCCTAAAATGTAAAGTTGGTCGATCTATATGTATATCAATATGTATATTGGGATTATATGAAGAGTATGTTATTATTTTAGATCTAACCAATTTGATGAATTACTCCTAAAGGTTCACATCAAACTAGTGCTAGTTCACATCAAACTAGTGCTAGTTGATGAGAATTCCTTCGGAAAGAAAAAAAGTAAAAACCATTTGGGGTATTTTCTCAATTCCAATAAAATGCAATCGGATCAAGTATGAATTGGCGATCAGAACATATATGGATAGAACTTATAACGGGGTCTCGAAAACTAAGTAATTTTTGCTGGGCCCTTATCGTTTTTTTAGGTTCATTAGGATTCTTATTGGTTGGAATTTCCAGTTATCTTGGTAGAAATTTGCTACCTTTTGTTCCGTCTCAGGAAATCATTTTTTTTCCACAAGGGATCGTGATGTCTTTCTACGGGATCGCGGGTCTTTTTATTAGTTCCTATTTGTGGTGCACAATTTCCTGGAATGTAGGTAGTGGTTATGATCGATTCGATAGAAAGAAAGGAATAGTATGTATTTTTCGTTGGGGATTTCCTGGAAAAAACCGTCGCATATTCCTCCGATTCCGCATAAAAGATATTCAATCCGTTAGAATAGAAGTTAAAGAGGGTATTTATGCTCGTCGTGTCCTTTATATGGACATCAGAGGCCGGGGGGCTATTCCGTTGACTCGCACTGATGAGAATTTGACTCCACGAGAAATTGAACAAAAAGCCGCGGAATTGGCCTATTTCTTGCGCGTACCAATTGAAGTCTTTTAAAAGGAACTGGGCTGAAGAACGAATGCTTTCTCAGCAGGAGGGAAAAAATACAAGAATCCTGCTTTTTCTATAACATAACTTAACTGAAGTTTCGTCAGAACGTTCAGTCGAGCCAAAGCCGACGTATATGGAACAACCATAAAACAAAACTCTTTTTTTGTTAAGTTTCATATTTGTTGGAAGTGATACTTTAGATGCGGATAAATCATATCTTGTAAATTAGTTCCTTTTTGTCAATCGACCTTTTTTTATCCTTTCGTTTGTGTTCCTTACTAACCAATAATGGGGTTTCTTAATAATGATAACTGGCCCATTTCTGTCTTGTTTTGCCGCTTATTTGTTTGATCATGACAATATCTTTCTCTCAATTATTCTATTCTTGGCTATGGGGAATCATTGGAATTTTTTCGAAATAGGAGTTCTTTCGTCTCAAAATCTCAATAATATTCATTTCTTAAAGTACTTCTTTCGGTCATTCATCGAAAAGAGACACTTGGTCGGAATTTGATGAATTGAGATATCTGGAAACAATATTTTGGATTATTTCTTGATTCAAATTCGAAGTGGAGTCATAGTCTATTTCTGTATTGTTTCTAGATTCAAACAAAATTACAACTAAAATAGATTCATAGGTTTGATACCTTGTCTAGAACTCATGTTTGAAAGAAATATTCGATCACATAGAGTCAGTGGGTTAATTCAAAATTCACAGGTGAAAAATGGCAAAAAAGAAAACATTCACTCCTCTTTTGTATCTTGCATCTATAATATTTTTGCCCTGGTGGATTTCTCTCTCATTTACTAAAAGCATGGAATCTTGGGTTACAAATTGGTCAAATACTGGTCAATCCGCAATTTTTTTGAATGATATTCAAGAAAAAAGTATTCTAGAAAAGTTCATAGAATTAGAGGAAATCCTCTTCTTGGACGAAATAATTAAGGAATACTCGGAGACAGATCTACAAAAGCTTTCTATAGCAATTCACAAAGAAACGATCCAATTAATCAAGATACACAACGAGGATCGTATCCATACGATTTTGCACTTCTCGACAAATATAATCTGTTTTGGTATTCTAAGCGGTTATTCAATTTTAGGTAATGAAGAACTTGTTATTCTTAACTCTTGGGCTCAGGAATTCCTATATAACTTAAGTGATACAGTAAAAGCTTTTTCGATTCTTTTATTAACCGATTTATGTATCGGATTTCATTCACCCCACGGTTGGGAACTAATGATTGGTTCTGTCTACAAAGATTTTGGATTTGTTCATAATGATCAAATTATATCTGGTCTTGTTTCCACCTTTCCAGTTATCCTCGATACTATTTTTAAATATTGGATTTTCCGTTATTTAAATCGTGTATCTCCGTCACTTGTAGTTATTTATCATTCAATGAATGATTGATAAATGATCCACCAATATTAATTTAATCCAATTAGAATGTTTCTTTCTTTGTAGTTCTACATAAGCATTAAAAACTTTCTATCCGGGGGATTTTCATACTTTTCATACTATAGTATTCCAGTAAAATGATTCCAATAAATAGCAGAATCGTGGATAGGGAACTATACTAGCGACCTACCCAATTTATTGTAGAAATTTTCGGATCAATGATTAGACCATGCAAACTAGAAATAATTTTTCTTGGATAAAGGAACAGATTACTCGATCTATTTCCGTATCGCTTATGATATATATCATAACTCGGACATCCATTTCAAGTGCATATCCCATTTTTGCGCAGCAGGGTTATGAAAATCCACGAGAAGCGACTGGGCGTATTGTATGTGCCAATTGCCATTTAGCTAATAAGCCTGTGGATATTGAGGTTCCACAAGCGGTACTTCCTGATACTGTATTTGAAGCAGTTGTTCGAATTCCTTATGATAAGCAAGTGAAACAAGTTCTTGCTAATGGTAAGAAGGGGGGTTTGAATGTAGGGGCTGTTCTTATTTTACCAGAGGGGTTTGAATTAGCTCCTTCCGATCGTATTTCTCCCGAGATGAAAGAAAAGATAGGCAATTTGTCTTTTCAGAGCTATCGCCCTAATCAAAAAAATATTCTTGTGATAGGGCCTGTCCCTGGTCAGAAATATAGTGAAATTGCCTTTCCTATTCTTTCCCCCGACCCCGCTACTAAGAAAGATGTTCACTTCTTAAAATATCCTATATACGTAGGTGGCAATAGGGGAAGGGGTCAGATTTATCCTGACGGAAGCAAGAGTAACAATACAGTTTATAATGCTACAGGAGCGGGTATAGTAAGTAAAATCATACGAAAAGAAAAAGGGGGATATGAAATAACCATAACAGATCCATCGGATGGACGTCAAGTGGTTGATATTATCCCTCCAGGACCAGAACTCCTTGTTTCAGAGGGTGAATCCATCAAATTTGATCAACCATTAACAAGTAATCCTAATGTGGGTGGATTTGGTCAGGGAGATGCAGAAATAGTACTTCAAGATCCATTACGTGTCCAAGGTCTTTTGTTCTTCTTGGCATCTGTTATTTTGGCACAAATCTTTTTGGTTCTTAAAAAGAAACAGTTCGAGAAAGTTCAATTGGCCGAAATGAATTTCTAGACTCGTGGATTTATCGACATCAGGTTCGTAAAAAGAACCAAATTGTTGTTGTCAATTATGTATGATAAAAAAACAAAAAAATGAAATTCTGAAAAACCTTTTATTTACTTGCTTTTTTTCTATGAGCTTTGGGGAATCCCTTGTACCGTATTACTAGTCATAATAGGTAGATTTTTGTTTGAAGAGGACTATTTTATTTGACTTTATGACTTTACCATCTCTTTCTTTGTTTTTTTAGCCAAATTGAACCAAATTGAATTAGTACGACTATATTACTATTGCCAGATTTCAATGTCATAAAATGTATCAATTTTATTCTATTTCAAATAGAATAAAATTGGGATAGATATTAGCATAAGTAAGGCATAAGTAAGCGGGTAATAAAACAAACTAGAGTTGCGGGGAACAAATAAGACTAGGAGGCATTATTCGTCCTTCTAGTCTTCGACACAAGAAAAGGAATTTTCTACACCCCTTTCTTGTGTCGAAGGAGTAATGATTTTTGATCCTGTTCGTCTAAAACTCCTAGTCTTGGTTTCGCTTTTCCAGATGTATCAGAACTTTTTTTTTTTCGATTTATTACGTAGAATTTTCTTACGTACAATAAAGTAGTGGACAAACAAAAAAAAGGGGGGGAATCTCATTTTATTGATTAAATAGAACTTATTCAATGAACTTATAAAAAATTTCCATTTTTCTGAGATATTAAAATAAATAGGTAAATAGAGTATCGAAAGTATTTGTACGATATCAAATCTACAGAAATATATATATATAATCCAGGAAATTGAGTGATTCCCCCTTTCTTCTAACTTGGAAAATACTCATTGATACTATCAAGATCAAGGAACAGGTGTTCTGAATCAATCAATGAAGTTTATTTTTCAAAAGTATCATCAGAAAAAATAGAATGGAGTTTTTTGAAACGGTAGAAAAGAAGTCCACTTTGTTTTTTAGACGAAAAAAAAGACTATGATTCTTAAGAACCCAACGGGCCCTTTCCCCTCGAATCAT